CTTTTTTTCTTTGAAACCTGGATTCCTTGTGTAATTTCCTACATCTCTTAGTTTTTTTTTGAATCATTGAATTCATTATTCGACGTAGTCTAGCAGCTCGTCTCTATTCAAGAGACCCCGCTTATTGCAATTCAGAATTGAATTGATTCTACCGTTGATATATTTGCAATTCAATCGGAATCAATATATCCAAAAGTTTTTCTCTCCCCCACCCCCTTCTTTCCTTTTTTAGAATATTAAAAATCATACTATAACGCTTGATATTCATTCTTTTTTTTTTTCTAATCAGAATTAGAAATTTCATTTGTTATGATTCTCTCTTTTCCTTAGTGAAATATTAATCCTTAAATTATTAACAAATAAAAAAAAACAAAATATTTTTAAAAATGTAAAAATGTATATAATGCTCGAATGAAAATGCCAAGAGATTCGCATTTTCTCTTTATTATTCATATAGATTATTCTTTTCTATGTATTAGATTATTCGTCCAAGCCATATCAAATTGAAAATATCTGAAATCAAATTCAATATAGAAATTGGAATAGATTCTATTAGAAAAAAGGATTTGCGAATTAGAGAAATAAAAAGAAAGTTCAATAAATTCTATACTATAATCCTATTAAATTCTATAATCCTATTAAATTCTATAATCCTGTATTAAATTCTATAATCCTATTTAAGAATATCGTTTAGTTAAGCATATCAAGCTAACTTTATCTTTATGAAATTCTAGTATTTTTTTCTTTTTTTTATTTATTTTTTTTTTTCTAAGTAGAATTTCCAATTTCGAACTAGTTAATAACTAAGATTAATAATTAAGATCTGCCATTTTACAGATTTCCTATATATATTTCTATTTGTTACACTATTTCTGTTATATAAGCCCACTTAGCTCAGAGGTTAGAGCATCGCATTTGTAATGCGAGGGTCATCGGTTCAAATCCGATAGTCGGCTTTTTTCTCTATTGATGTTCCATGAACAAGAATCCCTTTTTTTCTCCGAATTAAATGGAGAATCCAGAGTCCATTATGTCGTTTCTACCTTACAATTTTGCTAGATACAAAACAGTAAAATAAATAATATATATACAAAAAATTCAGATGTTGATGAAATTCCATTTTTTGTGGTACTTTAGTAGATTTTACTCTGTTTATCCTTTAGTTTAATTCAGTTTTAATTTCGATGTATTCTGTAATGTAAATACAATGAAATTTATTGTGTAAAATGGAATTTCAATAAAAAAAGGAGTCTTCATGTCCCGTTATCGAGGACCTCGTTTAAAAAAAATACGCCGTCTGGGAGCTTTACCAGGACTCACTAGAAAAACGCCTAAATCCGGAAGTAATCTGAAAAAGAAATTCCATTCTGGGAAAAAAGAGCAATATCGTATCCGTCTTCAAGAAAAACAGAAATTGCGTTTTCATTATGGTCTGACAGAACGACAATTACTTAGATATGTACATATCGCTGGAAAAGCAAAAAAGTCAACAGGTCAAGTTTTACTACAATTACTTGAAATGCGTTTGGATAATATTGTTTTTCGATTGGGTATGGCTTCAACCATTCCTGAGGCCCGGCAATTTGTTAATCATAGACATATTTTAGTTAATGGTCGTATAGTTGATATACCAAGTTTTCGTTGCAAACCCCGAGATATTATTACTACGAAGGATAACCAAAGATCAAAACGTCTGGTTCAAAATTCTATTGCTTCATCCGATCCTGGCAAATTGCCAAAGCATTTGACGGTTGATACATTGCAATATAAAGGACTAGTACAAAAAATCCTAGATAGAAAGTGGGTCGGTCTGAAAATAAATGAGTTGTTAGTTGTAGAATATTACTCTCGTCAGACTTGAGCTTAACGCAAAAGGAAAGGTTCATAGAATTTTTTTTTTCCCCTTCCCCTTTCCCCGAACTAAATCGACCTAAGGCTCTTAATTCGTATTTTCCCATTCACCTAGCAGAAATAGATTAACCTTAGGATCTTTTTTCTTTTTTGTTATATTTTACATACCAAAGTAATTTGCTTTAGAGAATTCTATTAAATAAAGGTATTATTGCTCAAATAAATTGTTATTTGATTTGATACATTGTGATCGGTAACGTTGATGAATTAAGAGAAACGGAAAGAGAGGGATTCGAACCCTCGGTAAACAAAAGTCTACATAGCAGTTCCAATGCTACGCCTTGAACCGCTCGGCCATCTCTCCTACATAATCTTATTATGGAAAATAAACTGAGTGAATAGCGAGTTTTCGTATTCCTGCAGTACAGGTACAGCCACAACCGTTCGGGGATTCCACGGCTCTATTGGAAAAATTCTTTTTTTTATCTAAGTGTAAGGATCCTTTATTTATTTTTTTTTTTTTTTACTAGGAATTCCGCTCCCTCAAAAGTTTTTCTTTGGAGAAAACCCAAATAAAAAGATAATAGAAGAATCCTTATTATTCCATAAGAAAATAAAGGAACCAAGGAACCCTAAAATTCTATTTGCATAAGGTATGTTACGCCATACAATCTAAATAAAAAGGGTATGGGATAATTAATGACTTTGAAAATGCGAAATAGCTGATGACAGAAGTTGTTGTTGAGAAATAGGAAAGTGGAATGAAATCCAATCTTAGTCAAATATTTCATATCTCTTCTTGTCCAAACAGAAGGAAAAGGAGACAATTTGAGCTGAGTGGAAAATCCATACCTCTCTTATCCATTTAGAGCATATGGAGCGATTTATAAGTTTTTATGTTATTTTGTGATAGAATGAAAAGAATTCTATATAGAATGGATTGGGAATTATGCCTAGATCCCGTATAAATGGAAATTTCATTGATAAGACCTCCTCGATTGTAGCCAATATTTTATTGCAAATAATTCCGACAACCTCAGGGGAAAAAAGGGCATTTACTTATTATAGAGATGGTGCGATTTGACTCTTTTTTTTTTTTTAGGCCTACCTACATCTCAGTCTTACGAGAAAGAGAGGGGGTTCGCATAGAGAGAACAAAATTAGTAAAGGAAACCCACGCTTGGGGGAGGTGAGGTGAACTAACAATTCCTTCTGTCGTGTATCCTCGATTGATGCGGCCTTAGATGCTTCAATTGTAGATTTGAGTATTGAGCGAAAGGTTACACCTACAGGATAGGTTCTGTATTACAGGCTAATCCTACTCTACTAGGACCAATAGGCAGCATAGGGGAGAAAAGCACTACACCTCGAAATAGGAATCAACAAGAGAAAAACTTTGTTAGAAATTAACCCTTTCCTGATCGGTATCAGGGTTGGGAAGAATGGTTGGGATAGCAAACAACCATCAGGTTTGTACGTTGGATACCCTTATAACCATCAAAGGTCGTTGAAGTGGCTAATTCCTCTAAATAGGAGGCGCTGAGAACAAAGAAATTCCTGGAGCTATCGTTTTCCTCTAGCATTAATAGAATTCATTGGTGTTAAGAAAAACCTCTTGGGGAAGGTTGGCTAGAGATTTCTTGGAAAAATACCAGCCCCTTTCGGTCCATAATGAGATGGAACTAATTCTATTTTCATTCTATAGATTTTTTGCTTAGTACTATGTACAGAAAGAAGGGAGGAGCCGTATGAGATGAAAACCTCATGTACGGTTTTGGAACGGAGATTTTTTGAATAGAATGAACGACCGTAACGGATGTTGGCTCAATCCGAAGGAAATTATGCGGAAGCTTTGCAGAATTATTATGAAGCTACGCGACTAGAAATTGATCCCTATGATCGAAGTTATATACTATATAACATCGGCCTTATACACACAAGCAATGGAGAGCATACAAAGGCTTTGGAATATTATTTCCGGGCGCTAGAACGAAACCCCTTCTTACCGCAAGCTTTTAATAATATGGCCGTGATCTGTCATTACGTGCGACTATCTCCACTATAGAAAGAAAGAAGAAAAAAAGATGCAATTTTCTAGTAAATACTAGAAAAAGGGCTTTCTACATAGGGATCGTCAAAACAATGATTTTCCCCTATCAGCTGTAGGAAGGAAGAACACTTCACGAGAATCAAAATAAGAAGAAAGTCGAGCCTATACTACTACTCTATGGATAAAGTCTCAAATTGATAGAGAAAGCACCGTAAAGATCAATTAGTGAGCGACTGGGTCGATACAACTAAAAAAAACTGCTTAATTATACCATGATGAGATATGGGGCATAATTTAGGAATCTGCTTATGTAATAGAGCCGATCCACTAAAGGATTAAGCAGCGGTGTAGTATCAGATCCCAAAGATAGTAAGTTCTTTTTTCTTTCTTATGGGAAAAAGTCTTTTTCAAGGATTCTATAGAAATTTCATATATGAAAGACACGAAACCGAGATAGTTACCTTTCAGAAAATTCGAACGAAGGATATGGGTCTATCTATGCTTCATTCTTCTGAAGGTGGGAGAAAAGATCAGACTGATTATTGATCAAAATTAGGGTTTGAAACTTAGGTAATTAACTTCTTCTGCTTAACCCAAGAAGAAATTGGATCGATTTTTGAGAAATCGAATTCAGTTAAGATAGGGGAAATTAAGATAGCAATCAATTTCTGAGCCGTATGAGGTAGGAAACTCTCAAGTACGGTTCTAGGGGAAGGAACTGCCTATTCCGACCGAGGAGAACAGGCCATTTTACAGGGCGATTCAGAAATTGCGGAAGCTTGGTTTGATCAAGCTGCTGAGTATTGGAAACAAGCTATAGCGCTTACTCCGGGAAATTATATTGAAGCACAGAACTGGTTGAAGATTACGAAGCGCTTTGAATTTGAATAAGACCACTCTTCATTTTCATAAAATGGGCGGTTTGGTTGTTGATCCATTAATCAAATAATTTTGTAGGAAGATCGAATCAAGAATTTCATTATATCCCTTTCTTCTACCTTCGATTTTATATCATTTCGATTTTATATCCTATTTCATAAGGATAAACAATAGGGATAGGCCCTAGAACAGAGGTAATAAAGTAAATAAAAGGGGACAATCTAAATATTCCTACCTAAAGGACGATTTGTAGATGTAGGGCTTATACCCTAAAAAAAAAATACACTAGCTTCTTAAATTAAAACGTAAAAAAGAATCTTTTTTTGTTACGTCGGGAAATAATTTTCCAGGATAACCAATGTCCGTTAGGCACCTAATCCTTATGTCATAATAGATCCGAACACTTGCCTCGGATTGACTTCAATATATAATTGCTCCAGTGAATAACTAAAAAAAATAGAAGGGCGGTAGATAGTAAAGAAAAGGACTAATCATAATATCTATCCTTCAAAGATTCACTAAAAAGACAGTTGGCGGGTCTCTTTGTATGTCTTGTCCGGAAAGAGGAGGACTTAATGATTATTCGTTCGCCGGAACCAGAAGTTAAAATTGTTGTGGATAGGGATCCTGTAAAAACATCTTTTGAGGAATGGGCCAGACCCGGGCATTTCTCAAGAACAATAGCTAAGGGCCCCGATACTACTACTTGGATCTGGAACCTACATGCTGATGCTCACGATTTCGATAGTCATACCGGTGATTTGGAGGAGATCTCTCGAAAAATCTTTAGTGCTCATTTCGGTCAACTCTCCATTATATTTCTTTGGTTGAGTGGCATGTACTTCCACGGTGCCCGTTTTTCCAATTATGAAGCATGGCTAAGCGATCCTACTCACATTGGACCCAGTGCTCAGGTAGTTTGGCCAATAGTAGGGCAAGAAATTTTGAATGGTGATGTAGGCGGGGGTTTCCGAGGAATCCAAATAACCTCCGGTTTTTTTCAGATTTGGCGAGCATCTGGAATAACTAGTGAGTTACAACTCTATTGTACCGCAATCGGTGCATTGATTTTTGCATCGTTAATGCTTTTTGCTGGTTGGTTCCATTATCACAAAGCCGCTCCCAAATTGGCCTGGTTCCAAGATGTAGAATCCATGTTGAATCACCACTTAGCGGGGTTATTAGGACTTGGGTCTCTTTCTTGGGCGGGACACCAAATCCATGTATCTTTACCGATTAACCAATTTCTTGACGCTGGGGTTGATCCTAAAGAGATACCACTTCCTCATGAATTTATCTTGAATCGTGACCTTTTGGCTCAACTTTATCCTAGTTTTGCCGAAGGAGCAACCCCCTTTTTCACCTTGAATTGGTCCAAATACGCAGAATTTCTTACTTTTCGCGGAGGACTAGATCCAATAACCGGTGGCCTATGGTTGAGCGATATTGCGCACCATCATTTAGCTATTGCTATTCTTTTCCTGATCGCTGGTCATATGTATAGGACCAACTGGGGTATTGGTCATGGACTTAAAGATATTTTGGAGGCTCATAAAGGCCCATTTACAGGACAAGGCCATAAGGGTCTCTATGAAATCCTAACAACGTCATGGCATGCTCAATTATCTCTTAACCTAGCTATGCTAGGCTCTACAACTATTGTTGTAGCTCATCATATGTACTCTATGCCCCCCTATCCATACCTAGCTACTGACTATGGTACACAACTTTCCTTGTTCACACACCACATGTGGATTGGCGGATTTCTAATAGTTGGTGCTGCTGCACATGCAGCCATTTTTATGGTAAGAGACTATGATCCAACTACTCGATACAACGATCTATTAGATCGCGTCCTTAGACACCGCGATGCAATCATATCCCACCTTAACTGGGTATGTATATTTCTAGGTTTTCACAGTTTTGGCTTGTACATTCATAATGATACCATGAGTGCTTTAGGCCGTCCCCAAGATATGTTTTCGGATACCGCCATACAATTACAACCCATCTTTGCTCAATGGGTACAAAATATCCATGCTGACGCGCCTGGCGTAACAGCTCCTGGTGCAACAACAAGTACCAGCTTAACGTGGGGAGGGGGCGAGTTAGTAGCTGTAGGCGGCAAAGTCGCTTTGTTACCTATTCCATTAGGAACCGCAGATTTTTTAGTCCATCACATTCACGCATTTACCATCCATGTGACTGTATTAATACTTTTGAAAGGTGTTTTATTTGCTCGTAGTTCCCGTTTGATACCTGATAAAGCAAATCTTGGTTTTCGATTCCCTTGCGACGGGCCTGGACGAGGGGGAACATGTCAAGTCTCCGCCTGGGATCATGTTTTCTTAGGTCTATTCTGGATGTACAATGCAATTTCGGTAGTCATTTTCCATTTCAGTTGGAAAATGCAGTCGGATGTTTGGGGTACTGTAAGTGATCAAGGGATAGTAACTCATATCACAGGGGGAAACTTTGCACAGAGTTCCATTACGATTAATGGTTGGCTCCGAGATTTCTTGTGGGCACAGGCATCCCAAGTAATTCAGTCTTATGGTTCTTCATTATCTGCATATGGTCTTTTTTTCTTAGGCGCTCATTTTGTCTGGGCTTTTAGTTTAATGTTTTTATTTAGCGGCCGTGGTTATTGGCAAGAACTCATTGAATCTATCGTTTGGGCTCATAACAAATTAAAAGTTGCTCCTGCTACTCAGCCTAGA